TTTTTGCTTTTGATACTTCTGAGCTGATGAAAATAATGTTTATAAATTGGATGTGTAAAAACGCAGAATTCACAATTTCAGATTCTACTTATACAGAAGAAAAAACAAAAGAAAGTGACAAAAAAGAAAAAGAAGAGATCAAAAACAGACGAGAAGAAGACAAAAGAGAAGAAAAAGTCCGTATAGAAATAGCCGAAACCTGGGATAGCATTATTTTTGCTCAAGCAATAAGAGGTTGTGTTTTAGTAATTCAATCGATTCTTCGAAAATATATTCTATTGCCTTCATTAATAATAGCTAAAAATATCATTCGTATGCTATTATTTCAAATTCCTGAATGGTCCGAGGATTTAAAGGATTGGAATAGAGAAATGCATGTTAAATGCACCTATAATGGAGTTCAATTATCAGAAACAGAATTTCCGAAAAACTGGTTAACAGACGGTATTCAAATAAAGATCCTATTTCCTTTTCGACTACAACCTTGGCACAGATCTAAGTTTAAATTCCTTTCTAAAGATCCAATAAAAAAGAAAAGACAAAAAAATGATTTTTGTTTTTTAACAGTTTGGGGAATGGAAGCTGAACTTCCTTTTGGTTCTCCCCGAAAAGAGCTTTCACTTTTTGAACCTATTTTTAAAAAACTAAAAAAAAAAATTAGAAAGTTGAAAAAAAATGGTTTTCTAACTCTAACAATTTTAAAAGAAAAAAGAAAACTATTTCTACATTTACCGAAAGAAACAAAAAACTGGTTCATCAAAGGTATTCTATTTCTAAAAGAAATAATAAATAAATTTTCAAAATCAAAAAGAAATCCAATTCTATTATTTGGATTTAGAGAAGTATATGAATTAAATGAAACTAAAAACGAAAAAAATTCACCAATCAATAATCGGACTATTCATAAATTTTCCACTTCAATTCGATCTATGGATTGGATAAACTATTCACTGACAGAAAAAAAAATGAAAGATCTGAATGCCAGAACAAAGACAATAAGAAATCAAATAGAAAAAATTACAAAAGAAAAGAAAAAACGATTTCTAATCTCAGAAAGAAATATTAGTCCTAACAAACTAAGTTATAATGCTAAAAGATTCAAATTAAAATCATCAAAAAATATTTTACAGATATTAAAAAGAAACAATGCTCAATTAGTCCGTAAATCATATTTTTTTATCAAAATTTTGATTGAAAAGATATATATAGATATCCTTCTAGCTATCATTAATATTCCGAGGATCAATGTACAGTTTTTTCTTGAATCACCAAGAAAAATGATTAATAAATACATTTATATGTATAATAAAAAAGAAAATAACAAAAGAATTGATAAAACAAATCAAAATACACTAATTCACTTTATCTCGATTATAAAAAAGGCATTAAATTATAGTAATTTTAATAAGAACTCGAAGATTTTTTATAACATAACCTCCTTGTCACAAGCATATGTATTTTACAAATTATCACAAGTCCAAGTTATTAACCTATATAAGTTAAGATCTGTCCTTCAATATCATGGAGCATCTCTTTTTCTTAAGAATGAAATAAAAGATTATTTTGGAGTCCAAGGAAGATTTCAGTTCAAATTAAAAGATACAAATTTTAGAAATTCTGTAATGAATGAATGGAAAAACTGGGTAAGAAGTAATTATCAATATAAATACGATTTATCTCAGATCAGATGGTCTAGCTTAATATCGCAAAAATGGCGAAATAGAATGAATCAACAGCATATAATCCAAAATAAAGATTTAAATAAATGGAATTTATATGACAAAGACCAATTAATTCATTATGAAAAACAAAATAATTTTGAAGTGGATTCATTATCGAACCAAAAAGATAATTTTAAAAAATACTATAGATATAATATTTTATTATATAAATCCATTAATTATGAAGATAAAAAAGACTCATCTATTTATGAATTACCATTCCATAATAAGCAAGAGCTTTTTTATAATTACAAAATAGATAAAAGCAAATTATTTGATATGTCGGGAGGTATCCCTGTCAATAAGCATCTAGCAGAAGATGATATTATCGATACGGAAAAAAGCTCGCATAGAAAATATTTGGATTGGAGAATTCTCCATTTTGGTCTTAGAAAGAAAGTCGATATTGAATCCTGGATCGATACCGGAACCAAACAAAAAAAAAACCTTTTTGATTGGATGGGAATGAATGAAGAAATACTAGATCGTCCCACATCAAATTTAGAATTTTGGTTCTTTCCAAAATTTGTGATACTTTGCAACGCATATAAGATAAAATCATGGGTGATACCAATCAAATTACTTTTTTTTAATTTTAATGGAACTAAAAATGTTAGTGAAAATAAAAAAATCAACAAAAAGAAAAATAACGATCCTTTTATATCTATATCATCGAATGAAACAAAATCCATTCAATTAAAGAATCAAAATCATGAAGAAAAAGAGTCTGAGGATCAAGTAGATCTTGAATCAGTTCTAGTAAACCAAGAAAAAGATGTTGAAGAAGATTATGTAAGATCAGACAGGAAAGAGCGTAGAAAGAAAAAGCAATACAAAAGTAATACGGAAGCAGAACTTGATTTCTTGCTAAAAAGGTATTTATGCTTTCAATTAAGATGGGATGATTCTTTAAATCAAAAAATAATCAATAATATAAAAATATATTGTCTCCTGCTTAGATTGACAAATCCACGAGAAATTATTATATCCTCTATTCAAAGGGGAGAACTGAGTCTAGATATTCTAATGATTCAGAAAGATTTAACTCTTACAGAATTGATGAAAAAGGGAATATTGATTATCGAATCAACTCGTCTGTCGGTAAAAAATGATGGAAAATTTATTATGTATCAAACCATAAATATTTTATTGGTTCATAAGAGAAAACAACAAATTTATCAAAGATACAGAAAAAAAAACTATATTGATAAAAAGAATTTTACCGAATCTATTGTAATAAATCAAAGTTTAACTAGAAATAAAGACAAAAATAATTATGATTTACTTGTTCCCGAAAATCTTTTATCCTCTAAACATCGTAGAGAATTGAGAATTCTAATTTCTTTCAATTCAAAAAATGGAAATGATATAAATACAGAAATTCTCAATAATAATAACATAAAAAACCACGCTCACATTATAGATAAAAGCAAACGTTTTGATAGAGATAAAAATAAACTAATTAAATTAAAACTTTTTCTTTGGCCCAATTATCGATTAGAAGATTTAGCTTGTATAAATCGCTATTGGTTTGATACCAATAATGCTAGTCGGTTTAGTATGATAAGGATACATATATGTCCACGATTAAAAATTCGGTAAAGGTCCATTTGTCATATATATCCCATAGCATATCTAATCTAGTATATGAAATATATGAAAACAAGGAGAGGTCCATATACATTGTTTTACATCCCATATTCCATTCTGATACATGGAATTCAATCATGTATCAATTTGATCTAAAAATGAATCAATCCAATTTTTCGTTTTAAATTTTTAGATATAGATATAATTTTTTTTTTTCTTTTGTAAGGGAAGAAATATACCATTCTTTATGTATTTCTAGCCGAATAAAAAAAAATTGGATTGATTAATGTTGACAAAATTAGGAATTCCTAACGAATTGAAGATTATTGTGTATACCAAATTCAAACAAACTGACATTCTTATTTAATATTCCATTATTTATTATTACTGATCAATAAAACTATCTTAAAAAGGCGGGAGGAGGGGGATTTCATTTTATGGTAAAGAGTTCATTCATTTCAATTATTTCACAAGAAGACAAAAAAGAAAACAAGGGATCCGTTGAATTTCAAATAGTAAGTTTTACTAATAAGATACGAAGACTTACTTCACATTTGGAATTACATAGAAAAGACTATTTATCTCAAAGAGGTTTACGGAAAATTCTAGGAAAACGCCAACGACTACTGTCTTATTTGGCAAAGAAAAATGGAGTACGTTATAAAGAATTAATTAGCCAGTTGAACATTCGGGAATCAAAAACTCGTTAATTTGAAGAGTCTTTTTTTTTTTTATTATTTGATTTATTAGATCTTAAACTTGAATTTTGATGAACTTCTTTTCGTTTTCAGTAATTCATGGAAAAATAAATCGAGGAACCCCCTATGAATGTACCAGCTACAAGAAAGGACTTTATGATAGTCAATATGGGTCCCCACCACCCATCAATGCATGGCGTTCTTCGACTCATCCTTAGTCTAGACGGTGAAGATGTTATTGACTGCGAACCAATATTAGGTTATTTACACAGAGGGATGGAAAAAATTGCGGAAAACCGAACAATTATACAATATTTGCCTTATGTAACACGTTGGGATTATTTAGCTACTATGTTTACAGAAGCGATAACAATAAATGGACCGGAACAGTTGGGAAATATTCAAGTACCTAAAAGAGCTAGCTATATCAGAGTAATTATGTTGGAGTTGAGTCGTATAGCTTCTCATCTCTTATGGCTTGGCCCTTTTATGGCAGATATTGGTGGGCAGACCCCTTTCTTCTATATTTTTAGAGAAAGAGAGTTAATATATGATTTATTCGAAGCTGCCACTGGTATGAGAATGATGCATAATTATTTTCGTATCGGAGGAGTAGCAGCTGATCTACCTCATGGCTGGCTAGATAAATGTTTGGATTTCTGCGATTATTTTTTAACAGGAGTTGCTGAATATCAAAAACTTATTACGCGAAATCCTATTTTTTTAGAACGCGTTGAAGGAATAGGTATTGTTAGTGCAGAGGAAGCAATAAATTGGGGTTTATCAGGACCAATGCTACGAGCTTCCGGAGTACGATGGGATCTTCGTAAAGTTGATCATTATGAGTGTTATGACGAATTTGATTGGGGAGTCCAGTGGCAAAAAGAAGGGGATTCCTTAGCTCGTTATTTAGTCCGAATTGGTGAAATGACGGAATCCGTAAAAATTATTCAACAGGCTTTGGAAGGGATTCCAGGGGGGCCTTATGAAAATTTAGAAACTCGAAGTTTTGATAGAGAAAGGAATCGAGAATGGAATGATTTTGAATATCGATTTATTAGTAAAAAAACTTCTCCCGCCTTTGAATTGCCGAAACAAGAACTTTATGTTCGAGTTGAAGCACCAAAGGGAGAGTTGGGAATTTTTCTAATAGGGGATCAAAGTAGTTTTCCTTGGAGATGGAAAATTCGCCCGCCGGGTTTTATCAATTTGCAAATTCTTCCTCAATTAATTAAAAGAATGAAATTGGCTGATATTATGACAATACTAGGTAGCATAGATATTATTATGGGGGAAGTTGATCGTTGAAATGATAATTGATACAACAACAGTACAAGCTATCAATTCTTTTTCCAGATTGAAATCCTTAAACGAGGTCTATGGAATTATATGGATGCTTGTCCCTATTTTGACTCTTGTATTGGGAATCACGATAGGCATACTAGTAATTGTGTGGTTAGAAAGAGAAATTTCTGCAGGGATACAACAACGTATTGGACCTGAATATGCCGGTCCTTTTGGAGTTCTTCAAGCTCTAGCGGATGGAACAAAACTACTTTTCAAAGAAAATCTTTTTCCATCTAGAGGAGATACTCGTTTATTCAGTATCGGACCATCCATAGCAGTCATATCAACTCTATTAAGCTATTCAGTAATTCCTTTTGGCTATCACTTTGTTTTAGCGGATCTAAATATCGGCGTCTTTTTATGGATTGCCATTTCAAGTATTGCTCCCATTGGACTTCTTATGTCAGGATATGGATCAAATAATAAATATTCCTTTTTAGGTGGTCTACGAGCTGCCGCTCAATCGATTAGTTATGAAATACCATTAACTCTCTGTGTATTATCCATATCTCTACGTGCGATTCGTTGAAACATAAATTTTTCCCTATTCCCTTTTTCTTTATTAGGAAGAAGGTGAAATTAATTGAATATATATCTTTATTTTTTTATTCATCATTTGAATTGATGAACTAAATTAGATAGTTATATGAGTGAAAGAAAACAGCTTCTAAATTTGCAGTAAAAAAAATCGAGACTCATTTCTTATGTACAACAGTAAAGCAGAAATAAACATAAGAAGATGAGATCATTTGTCCCAAAATTGGTTGATTAGTCATCCTGGCTTGAAAGCGGACTCAAAGAATCAACCTTAGTGAGTTTTTACTATCATTTATATATATATATATTACTGTAATGCTACCGAGCAGTTGAGTAAAAATAAAAATGAGTGGATGGTTAGGAACACCAAGATACATAAAAGATTAGTAATAGAATTATCCAAAATAAAAGAATATTAATTGGGGCTTTAAATTAGTAGAAATGATCAGGCAGTACTCCCCATGATTCCGATCCAGAGTACGCTCCTATCCACCAATTAAACAAATGACTATCAGGAACGAACTAATCCTTTACCTTTTTTTTTCAGAAGGAAGAATAGGAACAAAAAAAAAAAAGAATAGAATTACAATAGAAAAAGAAAAAAAAGAGATCCTTTTTCTTCTTTCTTTCCTATATCGATATTCATAGAAATCGAATTCGTGTCATAATTCATGAAATAATGGACTGTCTAATTATTTTTCGTAATCGAAAATGATAGGTTAAAATATTTATTGGTATTTCTACAAGAAGTATTTTATTGAAAGATTTAAGTTATTGCTCAAGAAAGAAAAATTGAAATTCTTAAAAGATGAGATCAATTCAGAAGTACTTTATTTTAGTATTATAACAGACAGAATTACATTGGTCAAATTTTGGAATTGGGGGGGCATCCGATAGATTTGGATCCTATTTATCCTACAAATATATCGAGATAAATAATATGATCTGGCCCTTAGATTTATTTATGGCCTTCGAGGAGCCATATGAGGTGAAAATCTCATGTATGGTTCTGTAATAGCGATGGGAACAGTGATGTCATCACCGACTATGATTATCTAACAGTTCAAGTACAGTTGATATAGTTGAGGCACAATCAAAATATGGTTTGGGGGGATGGAATTTGTGGCGTCAACCTATAGGATTTATTATTTTTTTCATTTCTTCCCTAGCAGAATGTGAGAGATTACCTTTTGATTTACCAGAAGCAGAAGAAGAATTAGTAGCAGGTTATCAAACCGAATATTCGGGTATCAAATTTGGTTTATTTTATGTTGCTTCCTATCTAAACTTATTAGTCTCTTCATTATTTGTAGCAGTTCTTTACTTGGGCGGTTGGAATATCTCTATTCCGTACATATCCGTCCCGGAGTTTTTTGATTTTGAAATAAATAAAGTAGGTAGAGTCTTTGGAACAACAATGGGTATTCTTATTACATTGGTTAAAACTTATTTGTTCTTGTTCATTCCTATCACAACAAGATGGACTTTACCTAGACTAAGAATGGACCAACTATTAAATCTTGGATGGAAATTTCTTTTACCTATTTCTCTTGGCAATCTATTATTAACAACCTCTTCCCAACTCTTTTCACTATAAAGTAATTCTTTTCTATATTTATAGTTTGTCTCAAACAAGATAAAGAAACAAATATAAAATTATTCATAGAGATTCACGATATGTTCCCTATGGTAACTGGGTTCATGAATTATGGTCAACAAACCATACGGGCTGCAAGGTACATTGGTCAAAGTTTCATGACTACCTTATCCCACGTAAATCGTTTACCTGTAACTATTCAATATCCTTATGAAAAATTAATCACATCGGAGCGTTTCCGCGGTCGAATCCATTTTGAATTTGATAAATGCATTGCTTGTGAAGTATGTGTTCGTGTATGTCCTATAGATTTACCTGTTGTTGATTGGGAATTGGAAACTAATATTCGAAAGAAACGATTGCTTAATTACAGTATTGATTTCGGAATCTGTATATTTTGTGGCAACTGTGTTGAGTATTGTCCAACTAATTGTTTATCAATGACTGAAGAATATGAACTTTCTACCTATAATCGTCACGAATTGAATTATAACCAAATTGCTTTAGGTCGTTTACCAATGTCAGTAATTGACGATTATACAATTCGAACAATTTTGAATTCACCTCAATCTTTAATCAAAATGGGCAAACCCCCTTTGATTAAAGATTGATTGAAGAGTCATTTTTAATCATTAAACAAAGATCTAGGTTTGATCTAAAAGTCTGAAATATTTTTTTTTTCATTTTGTTTGGTCAATAACTACAAAAGCTACAAATCCCAACTAGCGATTGGATTTGATTGATTGGTAAGAATTGCAGCGCAGCTTAATTTGGATTGAAAATCTATTAATATAGTCATAATTCTATCCATAATTATTTCTATTTCGAAATAGAAATAAAAATGAAAGTGTCAATTTTTATTTTTTCGAGAAAGAATGAGATTAGTCCGATAGCGGTACTACAGTAATTTAAACCTTTTAGGATTTAATTCAATTAGGAACCCATTCTAAATAAGTTTTTCCTGGTCGGGTCAATAAAGTCATGAAAAAAAAAGAATTTGATTTTTTTATCTTTTATTTTACGTACAATGAATTTACCTGGACCAATACATGATTTTCTTTTAGTCTTTCTAGGATTAGGTCTTATATTAGGAGGTCTAGGAGTGGTATTACTTACCAATCCAATTTTTTCTGCCTTTTCATTAGGATTGGTTCTTGTTTGTATATCCTTATTCTATATTTTATCAAACTCTCATTTTGTAGCTGCGGCGCAGCTCCTTATTTATGTGGGAGCTATAAATGTTTTAATTTTATTTGCTGTGATGTTCATGAATGGTTCAGAATATTACAAAGATTTCAATCTTTGGACTGTTGGGAATGGTCTTACTTCTCTAATTTGTACAAGTCTTTTTGTTTTACTAATTACTATTATTTCAAATACAACATGGTATGGGATTATTTGGACTACAAAAGCAAACCAGATTATAGAGCAAGATTTGGTAAGTAATGGTCAACAAATTGGAATTCATTTATCAACAGATTTTTTTCTTCCATTTGAATTTATTTCAATAATTCTTTTAGTTGCTTTGATAGGTGCGATTGCCACGGCTCGTCAGTAATAAATCTTTTAAATCGGCAATCGCAATCCAAATCAGACTTTATTCTATGTTATCACATTTATTTTAAGATTATTCATATATAAATTCTTTTATTCGATCTATATTCCAATCTATTTTTTTTTTGTTTTGTACTTGTGATATTCTTATTCTAGTCAATCTAATCTGTTGATGTTAAATTGTTGTTCATTGTTCATATTGAAATAAATCGAAATCGATAAGGAGTTGGGCGATGATGCTCGAATATGTGCTTGGTTTGAGTGCTTATTTATTTTCTATCGGTATCTATGGATTGATCACGAGTCGAAATATGGTTAGAGCCCTTATGTGTCTTGAACTTATATTGAATGCCGTCAATATAAATTTCGTAACATTTTCTGATTTTTTTGATAGTCGACAATTAAAAGGAAATATTTTATCAATTTTTGTTATATCTATCGCAGCCGCTGAAGCAGCTATCGGGCCGGCTATAGTTTCGTCAATTTATCGTAACAGAAAATCAATCCGTATCAATCAATTGAATTTGTTGAATAAGTAGTATTAATCATATAAAATATTTAGATTCATTAATTTGAATTGACATCTATAATACATAGCATATCTGATAATGTTTACGAAAACGTAAGAAATTAAAGTATCTTGGTTCTATCTCATGAGTCGATCCGAAATTGAATAGACAAATTATGATAAATCATTGATTCATCTGGTGTCTAAATATATGATTTATTTAAAAATTTACTAGATCGAAAATTTATGACGTAAAAAAAAAATTATAGATCCAATGTCACATTCAGTAAAAATCTATGATACATGTATAGGGTGTACTCAATGTGTCCGGGCCTGCCCCACGGATGTATTAGAAATGATACCTTGGGACGGGTGTAAAGCTAAGCAAATTGCTTCTGCTCCAAGAACAGAAGACTGTGTTGGCTGTAAGAGATGCGAATCCGCCTGTCCAACAGATTTCTTGAGTGTTCGAGTTTATCTATGGCATGAAACAACTCGAAGCATGGGTCTAGCTTATTAATACTTTCCAGAAAAAACCACTTGAATACATTTGATTTTTTGTTTACCGACAAAAACCCGTACTCGAAAAAAAATAATAATAAAAAAAAATAGATTAGGTTTTCGAGTACGGGTTTTTCTTGTCCAAGTGTATCTTGTCTTTACCACGAATTCTTTTCCTTGGTTAACAATATTTGTAGGTTTACCAATATCCGCGGGTTTCTTGATTTTCGTTTTCCCTCATAGAGGAAATAAGGTAATTAGGTGGTATACTATATTTATATGTGTACTAGAACTCCTTTTAATGACCTATGCATTCGCTTATTATTTCCAATTGGACGATCCCTTAATCCAATTGACGGAGTCTTATAAATGGATTAATTTTTTTGATTTTTACTGGAGATTAGGAATAGATGGACTTTCTCTAGGACCTATTTTACTGACCGGATTTATCACCACTTTAGCTACTTTAGCGGCTCGGCCAATTACTCGGGATTCCCGATTATTTCATTTTTTGATGTTAGCAATGTATAGTGGTCAAATAGGATTATTTTCTTCTCAAAATCTTTTACTTTTTTTCATTATGTGGGAGTTAGAATTAATTCCTGTTTATCTACTTCTAGCCATGTGGGGGGGAAAGCAACGTCTGTATTCAGCTACAAAATTTATTTTGTATACTGCAGGAAGTTCTGTTTTTTTATTAATGGGGGCCTTAGGTATCGCTTTCTATGCTTCCAATGAACCAACATTCAATTTTGAAACATCAGCTAATCAATCATATCCTGTGACCTTGGAAATACTATTCTATATTGGATTTCTTATTGCTTTTGCTGTCAAATCACCGATTATACCCTTACATACATGGTTACCAGACACCCATGGAGAAGCACATTACAGTACTTGTATGCTTTTAGCTGGAATCTTATTAAAAATGGGAGCATACGGATTGGTTCGAATAAATATGGAATTATTATCCCACGCCCATTCTATATTTTCTTCTTGGTTGATAATAGTAGGTGCAATACAAATAATCTATGCAGCTTCAACATCTTCTGGTCAAAAAAATTTAAAAAAAAGAATAGCCTATTCTTCTGTATCTCATATGGGTTTTACAATTATAGGAATTTGCTCTATAAGCGATATGGGACTCAACGGGGCCATTTTACAAATAATATCTCATGGATTTATTGGCGCTGCGCTTTTTTTCTTGTCAGGAACAAGTTATGATAGAATACGTCTTGTTTATCTTGACGAAATGGGCGGAATGGCTACCCTAATGCCAAAAATATTCATGATGTTCAGTATCTTATCATTAGCTTCTCTTGCATTACCGGGCATGAGCGGTTTTTTTGCGGAATTGGTAGTATTTTTTGGAATAATTACCGCCAAAAAATATTTTTTAATGCCAAAAATACTAATTACTTTTGTAACGGCAGTTGGAACGATATTGACTCCTATTTATTTATTATCTATGTTACGCCAGATGTTCTATGGATACAAGCTGTTTAATGCCACAAATTCTTATTTTTTTGATTCTGGACCACGAGAATTATTTGTTTCGATTGCTATCCTTCTGCCTGTAATCAGTATTGGTATTTATCCGGATTTCGTTTTCTCATTATCAGTTGACAAGGTCGAAGCTATTCTATCTAATTATTTTTATAGCTAATTTTTTTTTATTTTATAATAACTAATAACTACCTATAAAATTATAATAATTACCTATAAAATAAAAAAAAAAAACGGAATTGTAATCAGATATGTTTAGCATTTGCGAGAACCTTTTGAATCACTCCATTACTTGAGTGATTCAAAAGGTTCTCAACGACTTACCTGAAGCTTCTTATATATATGTTAAGCTGTCCTATGGTTATATTTGTCAAACTCTTTCTTCAATTCAATTAGATATTAATGTAAATGAACCATAACTATGTAGTCCTATTCCTAATAAATTAACCCCAAAATAGCATATCCAGATTATAAGAAAACCGATAGAAGCGACAATTGCAGAATTTAAACCTTCCAAATTCTTATTTGTTCGAGTATGGAAATAAATCGCGAATATGGTCCAAGTAATAAATGCCCAAGTTTCTTTTGGGTCCCAATTCCAATATGATCCCCATGCTTCATTAGCCCAGACTGCTCCTGAAAGAATACCTATGGTTAAAAAAAGAAACCCTATACTAAGAATACGAAAACCCCAATGATCTAATTGTTGAATCAATTGAAACCTGTAATAATTCCTAGAAGAAGGAAAAAAAGTATTTTTAAAAATACTTTTTTTTTCCATCATGTATTGGATCTCATCAACGGGAAATGAATCATTTAATAAATTATTGTTTTTACCAACAATTCTTATGACTTTTCGAAATGTAATTACTAGAAGTGCTGCTGACAATAATGATCCACATAAAAGAGCTGCATAGCCCGATACCATCATACTTACGTGCATTATTAACCACTGGGATTGGAGAGCAGGTACTAAGATTTTAGATTGATGCATGTCGGTTAAAAGACCCCAAGTAGCAAAGCCTTGGGTAAAAAAAGTACTTGGTGCGGTTATTGTGCTTAAATAATTTTTATGTTTTTTAAAATATGGAACCATATGAATAATAGAGAAAATCCATGAAAGAAATATTAATGATTCGTATAAATCACTTATTGGTAAATGTCCCGAATAAATCCAACGAGTAATTAGTAATCCTGTTAGGCAGAAAAAAGTAGTTAACATGCCTTTTTCTGACGAATCATAGAGTCCCACGAATTCATTGACTAATAAGGTTAGAAAATGAATTATAATTACAATTGAAACGACCGAAAAAGATATATGAGTTAATATATGTTCTAAAGTCAAAAATATCATAAAAAAAAGGGGGGAATACTTTAATTATCCATAATTCTACATACGGAATTGAATTCATTATAGGATTTATTCTATGCTTTTAATAATTAGATAATTTTAAAATAGATAATTTAAAAATGTTATGCCGCCACTCGGACTCGAACCGAGATGCTCTAGCACTGCTTCCTAAGAGCAGCGTGTCTACCGATTTCACCATGGCGGCTTGCTCAAAATTATAATAACCTTTTTTTATTCAATCGGCGAGCTTGAAGGAGTTAATTCAATGTAATATTTTTTTAGAAACATTAAAATTAATGAAAAAAAAAAAAAATTCATTTTTTTTTTTCATTTTTTCAATTTCAACATTCCATTCAAGGGATTTCTGAAACTATTTTATTGTATTAATCCTTAGGGTTTCGTTAGGTAGAAAATTTGTGTTAAGGTTTAGCAACCCCATTAGGTATTGATTTATGGACATATAATATAACAAAAAAGTTTCGAGTTCTGTCCCGGACTTTTAAATTCTTTAAAATTGAAAAATCTTATCTAATTTAATGTATATACCTTGATACATTATCCAGCCCAAACATATGATCTAAACTAGATCAGTCAAAATTTACACATTTTTATCTACCTGGTACTTCTTTAAATTGGATTGAAGGCATCAAAGGTTCTATTTTCTAGAGTGATTAAAAATAAAAATTGTCAAGACAGTTATAAAATAAGTTAAACTTAATTCATTTTTTTTTTTTTTGATTTACTGATTCTTTAAAAATTAAAAAGAGATAAGAGTCAATGAATCATAAACAAGAAAGAATTCATTTTTTTTTTTTTAATTAAAAATAATAAGATTTTTTTTATGGAACATACATATCAATATTTATGGATTATATCTTTCGTTACACTTCCAGTCCCTATGTTAATAGGAATGGGACTGCTACTTTTTCCGGTGTCAACAAAAAAGCTTCACCGTATATGGGCTTTTCCCAGTGTTTTATTGTTAAGTATAGTTATGGTTTTTTCGACCGATCTGTTTATTCAGCAAATAAATAGCAGTTCCATTTATCAATATGTATGGTCTTGGACCATCAACAATGATTTTTCCTTAGAGTTCGGGCACTTGATTGACCCACTTACTTCTATTTTGTTAATATTAATTACTACGGTTGGAATTTTGGTTCTTGTTTATAGTGACAGTTATATGTCTCATGATCAAGGCTATTTGAGATTTTTTGTTTATATGAGTTTTTTCAATACTTCAATGCTGGGATTAGTTACCAGTTCGAATTTAATCCAAATTTATATCTTTTGGGAATTGGTTGGAATGTGCTCTTACCTATTAATAGGTTTTTGGTTCACACGACCTATTGTGTCCAATGCTTGTCAAAAAGCATTCGTAACTAATCGTGTAGGCGATTTTGGTTTATTATTAGGAATTTTAGGTCTTTATTGGATAACAGGCAGTTTCGAATTTCAGGATTTGTTTGAAATATTCAATAACTTGATTTATAATAATGATAATGAGGTTCATTTTTTATTTGTTACCTTGTGCGCTTTCCTATTATTTTCCGGTGCAATTGCTAAATCGGCGCAATTCCCCCTTCATGTGTGGTTACCGGATGCCATGGAAGGACCTACCCCTATTTCGGCTCTAATACATGCTGCTACCATGGTAGCAGCGGGAATTTTTCTTGTAGCTCGACTTCTTCCTCTTTTCGTAGTTATACCTTACATAATGAAGCTAATAGCTTTGATAGGTATAATAACAGTACTATTAGGAGCTACTTTAGCTTTTGCTCAAAAAGATATTAAGAGAGGTTTAGCTTATTCTACAATGTCTCAATTGGGTTATACGATGTTAGCTTTAGGTATGGGCTCCTATCGAGCCGCTTTATTTCATTTGATTACTCATGCTTATTCGAAAGCATTGTTGTTTTTAGGATCTGGATCCATTATTCATTCAATGGAAGGTATTGTTGGCTATTCTCCGGATAAGAGTCAAAATATGGTTCTTATGGGTGGTTTAACAAAACATGTTCCAATTACAAAAATTGCTTTTTTATTAGGAACCCTCTCTCTTTGTGGTATTCCACCTCTCGCCTGTTTTT